CTCTTCTTGTACCCTTGAATCCACAAGTACCGGCCGAGGACCAAGAAATTACCCGACCCCGTACATCTGTAACAGTAACAATGGTATTGTTGAAACTTGCTTGAACATGAATAACTCCTTTTGGTATTCTACGTGCACTTTTCCGTGCACTACTGCGCCCATTCCTACGTGAACCAACTTTTGGTATAGGTTTTGCCATATTTTATCATTTCATAAAGATAAGTCAGAGATATATGGATATATCCATTTCATGTCAAAACAGATCTTCTGCTTTTATTTGTTCATTGCTTTCTTTAAGATTAGTTTCTTTTCTTTAAGGAGTTCCTTTTAGAATAGAAAGATTATCCTTGTCTTTGTTTATGTCTCGGGTTGGAACAAATTACGATAATTCGTCCCCTCCTACGGATTAGTCGACATTTTTCACAAATTTTACGAACGGAAGCCCTTATTTTCATAGTTGTTATTCCTTAAATTTTTCCGAATCCACTCATTGGAAGAAAATAAGTTTCTTGAAATTTTTGAACCTTGAATTGGATCCCCCTGAAAGGAATCTTGAAGTTGAAAAAAACTACCTAATCGTTCGAATCCTTGTTACGGAGTCTATAAATTATACGCCCCCTGGTTGAATCATAAGCACTTACTTCACTTTTGTTGACTCTATCCCACGGTGGTATACGTATAAAACTCGATCGGATCCTTCCTGAAACATAACCTAGAATCAGATCTTCATTATCTAAAGGAATCCGGAGTGGAAGTGATTCACTAATTAAACCTCCATGAATCTATTTTTGTTCTTTTATTCCCGGTAAAACTTCCTTGACGTATCAACTACTGTAGGGCCGGAGGAGTTCTATTAGACAACCCGTGCTTTTTTCTTTTTTTTTTTCACAAATGGAAAGTTTCGGATACAATTCGGATATCAGACAGATTACCATATATAACACAAAATTTCTCCGCCGATTCCTTCTAGTCGAGCCTCCCGGTCTGTCATTATACCCCGAGAAGTAGAAAGAATTACAATCCCCATCCCGCCTAAAATTCTAGGAATTTGTTGATAGTTAGAATAGATTCGTAGACCGGGTCGACTGATCCTTCGTAAATTTAAAATAGTTCTATATGGTCCTTTCCTATTCCTTCTATGTCGTAGGGTTAAAACCAAAAAATATTTGTTGCTTTCCCGATGTTTCCTTACGTTATCGATAAAACCTTCTCGTAAAAGTATTTTAACAATGTTTTCAGTGATGTTAGTAGATCCTATTCGAATCGTTCCTTTTCTATTCATGTCAGCATTTCGTATAGAGGTTATTATGTCAGCAATAGTGTCCTTACCCATGGTAAACTAAAATTATTGTTGCTCCCGAATTTTGATATAACCAACGTGCTCTTTTTTTTTTTACTTAGTAAAGGTATATACGTGAGACACAATCAACTAATAAATCTATGTCATTTAAATACTCTAATTTAAATACTATAACTATATTGAGGTCTCGTCTTATAATACCTCAGGAGCTAATGAAACTATTTTAGTGAAATTTAACTGTCTCAATTCCCGGGCGATCGCACCAAAAATTCGAGTTCCTTTTGGATTTCCTTCTTGATCAATGACAACTGCAGCATTGTCATCATATCGTATTATCATACCGTTGTCGCGTTTGAGTTCTTTACAAGTACGTACAATTACAGCTCTGATCACTTCTGATCTTTCTAGAGGTGCATTTGGTACTGCTTCCTTGATCACAGCAACAATAACGTCACCAATATGAGCATATCGGCGATTACTAGCTCCTATGACTCGAATACACATCAATTCTCGGGCCCCGCTGTTATCTGCTACATTCAAATGGGTCTGAGGTTGAATCATTTTTTTAATCTCTTCTTTCAATGTAACAAAGGACGAAGAAAAAAAGAAATATTGTTTGTCAAAAAAAAAAAGGAAACCCACAATTGTTTTTTTTATTCCCAAGACTTCTTTCCTTTGGTTCTATATTCCTATCCTGAAATAATGAATTGAGTTTTTATAGGCATTTTGGACGCCGCTATTGAAATAGCCTTTCTGGCTATATTTTCGGCTACTCCGCTCATTTCATAAAGTATTCTGCCCGGTTTAACGACAGCTACCCAATACTCGGGGGATCCTTTCCCCGAACCCATACGTGTTTCTGTAGGTCTTACCGTAACTGGTTTGTCTGGAAATATACGTACCCATATTTTTCCACCACGGCGTACATTTCGTGTCATTGCGCGGCGCCCCGCTTCTATTTGTCTAGATGTAATCCAAGCGGGTTCAAGTGCTTGAAGAGCATATCTACCGAAACAAATGCGATTACCTCGATAAGATATTCCTTTCATTCTTCCTCTATGTTGTTTACGAAATCTGGTTCTTTTGGGGTTATAGTTGATGGTTGTTTATCAATTCCATCTCTACTACAGAACTGGACATGAGAATTTCTTCTCATCCAGCTCCTCGCGAAAAAAAATGACTAAAAAAAGATTTTATTAT